TTATAAACTGTATTGTTACTCTTGCTACCATCAGGATAAATCTGACCCCTTCCCCTGTTCCCACCTACATATATGGGATATTTTAAGAAGTGAACGTCTTTTTTCGTAGCAGGGTCGGGGGAAAGAATAGGAAATACGATTTCACTATATTTCTGACCGGGAACAGGACCTATCACAAGAATATTTCTTTTATTAGGACGATAAAACTGAAAAGAAAGATTGCCCATCTTTTCTTTCATTTCGGGAGAAATACGATCGGGGGGGGCTAATTCGAATCCCTCAGGTAAAATAAGAACAGCTCCTACATTCAAAGCTCCCTTTTTACCATTAGCAAGAACTTGTTTAAGTTGCATATCATAAGGAATTCGAACAACTGCTTCAAATACAGTATCAGGAAGCACAGCTTGCGGAACTTCAATATCCACGGGCTTATTAGCTAAATGGCAATTGGCACATACAATTCGCCCAGTTGCTTCTCGTGGATTTTCATAACCCTGCTGCGCAAAAATGGGATATGCATTTGAAATAGATGCTCGAGTTATTGCATATATCATGATCGATACATAAATGGATCGAGTCATCTGTTCTTTTACCCAAGAAAAAGTCTTTCTATTTTGCATGGTCCAATCATTGATCCCCGGAATTTCTACAATAAATTGGATAGGTAACTAGTAGAATTCCCTATCCACAAGTTTGCCATTGTATTGATTGTACTGAAAGAATTGTACTGGTGGAATATAGTATGAATACCTTGAATTGAAAAGGTAGAAGTATAAAGAATAAGTAAGATGAAAAATGATTTATTTATACATGAAGAAAGATTCTGATTTGATTGATATCAAAAGATCTAATGAATTATTCATTCATTGAATGATAAATTACTACAAGCGAAGGAGATACACGATTTAAAAAATGGAAGATCCAATATTTCACAATTGTATCTAGAATCACTGGAAAAGTGGAAACAAGACCAGATATAATCTGATCATTCTGAGCCAATCCAAAATCGTTGTAGATCGAACCAATCATTAGTTCCCAACCATGGGTCGAGTGAAATCCGATCCATAAATCAGTAACTAAAAGAATCGAAAAAGCTTTGATTGTATCACTTAAGTTATAGAGAAATTCCTGAATCCAAGAATTTAGAATGAAAAGTTCTTCATTACCCAGAAAAAAATAACCACTTAGAATAGCGAAACAGATTAGATTTGTAGAGAAATGCAAAATGATATGGAAATGAGATTCATTGTGTCTTTGGACCAATTGTATTGTTTCCTTGTGCATTCCTATACGAAGCCTTTGCATATGTGTCTCCGAGTACTCCTTTATCATCTCGTCCAACAGGAATAGTTCTTCTAATTCCATAAATTTTTCTAGAACATTTTTCTCTTGAATATCATTCAAAAGGATTTCGGATTGCCTGGTATTCCACCAATTAAGAACCCAAGTTTCTAGACATTTCTTAAATGAGAGAGAAACCCACCAGGGCAAAAAGAGTATAGACACAAGATATGGGAGGGAAGCCAATGCTTTCTTTTTTTTCATTCTGTTTCCGTGATGTGAATTGTTAATGAACCTGTTTCATTCGTCGATTCTATCTGAGATTTCTATGAAGCACGAATTATAGAAAAAGAGCCTATAACTCTAACAAGAACAAGGTATCGAACCTATGGTTCTTTTCCTATTTTTGTTTTTGTGTAAGAATTGAGTCTTTGGATCTAGAATAGAACATAGAAGAAGGCCCCTTTTCGAATGAAAAAAAAAAAGAAGTAAATATTCTTTCCATATTCCAGAGATCTCAATTAGGCAAATTGTAACCAATTTCCTCTTCATTTCTTCCTTTCGATGAAGACTCGAAAACCCATTTGAACTAACGAATATAATTTGGCTTTAAAGACGAAACCTACCGGATCCTTTAATTCTTTTCTTTCTATTTCGAAAGATTTCACTGTCTAACCGCAGCGCGGGGATAGGGTATCAATTCAAAGGCCTAAAAAGAGGAATTCTGTTTTACGAAAAGAAAAGAAATGTTAGGATATTTTATGAATCTATACTTATTAGACTCTTTTCTTTTTACTAGTATAAAGAATGAAGCTGGACGCCATGTGTATACAAAATAGTTTTTGTTTATAAATAGTTTCTATTCTCCTTAATCTATTTTCTTTCATTAGTTCTATTATATTTTATATTTTCTTAGTCCATATACGTCCTCCTGCTTTTGAGATGTATTTAGTTCCTTCTCTCATGCTGAGATTTCTTCTTCAGTTCATTTCAAAATACTTCAATGGGTACGCGCAAGAAATAGGCCAATTCGGCAGCTTTTTGTTCAATTTCTCGTGGAGTCAAATTCTCATCAGTACGGGTCAAGGGAATGGCTCCTTGGCCCCTGATTTCCATATAAAGGACACGGCGAGGAAAAAGACCCTCTCTCACCTCCATTCTGATTGATTGGATATCTTTCAGAAAGAAACGAAGGAAGATACGACGATTTCTTCCAGGAAATCCCCAACGAAAAAGGGACATTATCCCTTCTTTTCTATCAAATCGGTCATAACCACTACCTACATTCCATGAAATTGTGCACCACAAATAAGAACTAATGAATAGACCTGCAATCCCATAGAAAGACATCACGATCCCTTGTGGGAAAAAAAGAATTTGCTGAGACGGAAATACGGATATCAGATTTTTACCAAGATAACTGGAAGTTCCAACCACTAAGAATCCTAATGAACCTAAAAAAAGGATACAGGCCCAGCAAAAATTACTTGTTTTTCGAGACCCCGTTATAAGTTCTATCCATATATGTTCTGATCGCCAGTTCATACTATACTAGATCCAGTTGCATTCGATTGGAATTGAGAGAATAACTCAAATGGATTTGACTCGATTTTTATTGCTTGATCCCGAAGTAACTTTAATCAACTAGCAGCATTCCGACGGGAACCTTTAGGAATAATTGGTTAGATACATTGAGTTTCTATTTCAAATATTTTTCAAAAAAGATTTTCTGATGATCATTTTGAATTGAATCATTTAATTGATTAAGCTATAATCGCATATACACGCATTAATGCGTATATTATGCATCGGCATACATAAAAAAACAACTATTTGTGAAAGGCCACATATCATATATCCTACCATATTACATTAAAAGAGTATCTGTATGATGATCCAGTGTTGAAAGAGATTGATGAGATTTGGTCCCATCGTATTTAAACAATCTTATTTCTTTGGACATAAAGAGATAAAGAAGCCATTGCGATTGCCGGAAAGACTAGGCCCACTAAAGGAACAAAAATAGAGGGAAAGTTCAAATCTATCATAGAATGGGTACCTCGATTTCATATTTGTACCTATTATAATTCTAAATTATAATTATAAAGATATCTTATGATAAGTCTATCTATTAGAAAGAATATTAAGATAATCTTAATATGAAGTATTTCAGAATAAATAACGAATGTAGAACTAAATGAAGTGTACCTATTCCTCTTTCTACACGAATATGTATGAGAATCCGCTTTCAGAAATTGGATTCTTCTTCTCCCATCCTTATCTTCATCGTCTTTCTATCTTTCCTTTCAAAACAAAAAAGGTGTTTTGAAAGGAAAGATAGAAAAGAGTTTCTTATGAGTTCCCGACTTTAACCAATCTTATTCAACAAAAAGGGATTCCTAGTGAAAAACGGGGGTTCTCGCTAAATAGAAAGAACTTCTATATTCTTCTTATTTGTTATTTGAATATTTCTATTTTCTTTGAGATTTCTTCTTTCTTTTTATTTCATATTTTATTTTTCTTTCCCGGATTTCTCGGAAGGAGAAATAAATTCTTTTTTATCTTGTCGATAGAGGGATGCTTATTCCTAATCAGGAAGAGAGGTAGAATAAAAAAAGGATCCGGGGCAAAAAGTCATTATCCAAAACTTTTGACTCTTACTACACTTATAACTGATGTACCCAAAGAAAACACCATCTTCTTAGTTTTGTTTTTTTCATTAGAATGAACTAAATGCTTATTCGCTACAAAGAAAAATAACTGAAGCTAGTGCTATACTTCCATTTGAAAATGAAGAATTTCAATCTTTTTTAAAATCTTTTTTTAATCTTGATTCAAGGGAAGGAAACCATGTAGCTGAAATAACTCATTCAGAACACCTTTTAAAGGATTACGTGGTACAATTGGGTCAAATAAGCCCTTAAGGAATAAATACTCAGCCGCTTGTGAACCGTCGGGTACTGTCTTTTTCAATGTTTGTTCAATTACTCTTTTACCCGCAAAAGCAATGTAGGCATTAGGTTCAGCAATAATGATATCTCCCAACATACCAAAACTTGCTGTAACTCCGCCAGTTGTAGGAGATGTAAGGATTGATACATAGAATAACTTTTTCTTTGATTGATAATCATATGAAGCAGAAGATATTTTAGCCATTTGCATCAAGCTCAAACTCCCTTCTTGCATGCGTGCTCCTCCAGAAGCACACACAATAATGACAGGTAGAGATCGATTAGTAGCATACTCGATCAAACGGGTGATTTTCTCACCTACTACAGATCCCATACTACCTCCCATAAACTGAAAATCCATAACTCCAATTGCTATGGGAATACTATTTAATTGACCTACGCCCGTTTGAACAGCTTCAGTTAAACCCGTTTTTCTTTGATAAAAAGAGATGCGATCTATATAAGGTTCCTCCTCTGAATGAAATTCTATGGGGTCCATAGAGACCATATCTTCATCCATAGGCTCCCAAGTGCCAGGATCAATAAAGAGTTCAATTCTATCTGAACTACTCATTTTCAAATGATATCCGCAGTGTTCACAAATATTCATTTTTGAACTAAAAGATTTTTTATAATTTAATCCATAACAATTCTCACATTGAACCCATAACTGCTTGTATTTTGTATTTCTATCTAAATCATTAGATCTTTCTCTTATATTGAAAGAACTGCTACTAGTTTTGATACTAGAATTTCCACTTTCAATAC